AGACCTACGTCAATATAAAACCCCCTTGAAACACTCTGGTAGTGTTCCTGAATCTGACTCCAAATAATGACTCAGAGCACATGGAGCCATCTCTTTTTTGCTGTCAAAAAATATGGCAGATTGGCGGATATTTATATCCGTTAATGAAAGAGCCCAATGCACAAAAAATGCCTGTTGGGTCTTTAAAACAGCTCAGATCACTTTGATTAGAATCAGTTTGGTCTGTTTTACCGAGAAAGTCTACGGTTCGAGTCCGTATAGCCCTAGAACCCCATCCATTCCAAAATCTGAGTGAATTTTGGAAGGGAAAATTCTAACACGAGTCCGGTTAAAAACTTTAATCTAACCTAACCCCAATCGAATCTAATAGTACTTCATGTCGGTATAGGAATAACCAGTCATATTTGTGCCCAAGCTAAAGTTTGAAAAACGACTATCTTTGGTACGTTTCATTGGAAACATGGTCAACAATACAAAATAGGAGTTTCTTCCTAGACCTTTACCTAGCAAAGGTAGTCTTCTCTTTCCGTATTCAAAAAATAGAAATTCCTACCCAAAATTTTATTTGGATAATTCTACTTTACCGGTGAACTAAGTAACAACCTCACAGGACAGAACACTCACAGGACAGAACAATGGGTTGCCCGGGATTCGAACCCGGAACTAGTCGGATGGAGTCGATAATGTTATTCGTGAAATTAAGTAACAACCTCTCCCCAAGCCGTGCTTGCATTTTTCATTGCACACGGCTTTCCCTCTGTATACATCTAAAATGCAGTTCCTTCGTTAGACAAAAAGTGGAATACTTAGATCCTTCCTATAAGTAAATTTCAGAATAGAAATAAGGAAAAATTTTGTTAGTTATTCATTATTTCTATTTATTAGATTCAATTCGAATCAAAATTTCCATTTACGCTCTTTCATAACGAATCAGTCATGATTGGCCAAATCATTGATACAAATAATATCCAAATACCAAACCCTCTTTTTATGCAACCCCCGCGAAATCAAAGAAGCTCTTGGAAAGGTCAAGGAAAGAACTTGTTCTTCCGCCGTAAAGAATTCTTCGAATAATTCCGAGCCGAATCTTTTCAAAAAAGCTCGTACAGTACTTTTGTGTTTACGAGCTAAAGTTCTAGCACAAGAAAGTTGAAGGATAAATTTTATTCGCGACACAGTTTTTGTTTTTGAAGACCCGCTATAATAATGACAAAGATTTCTGGATATACGCCCGAATCGTTCAATAATCTCCGAATCTGATAAATCGATCCAAAGGGCCTTACTAATAGGATGCCCTAATATATTACAAAAGTTGGCTTTCGCCAAGGATGAAATCAGGGGAATCATTGGAAGAATAGTCTCAAACTTATTATTAGCATTATCGATTAGAAATGAAGTTTCTAACATTTGATTACGTACCGTTGAAGTCTTTTGTCGCACACTTGAAAAATAACCGAGAAAGGCAAGGGAATGATTTGCTAATTGGTTTATATGGAGTCTTCGTGGTTGAGACCACAGGTCAAAATAAGATTGCCATAAAATGACAAAGTAATATTTCCATTTATTCATCAAAAGAGACGTACCTTTTGAAGCGAGAATTGCTTTTCCTTGATACCTAACATAATGCATCAAACAGTCCTTGAACACCCATAGATTGACTTGAAAAGCCCGGGCCAAGGTTTCTTTAAAATGCTCTATTTTTCCATAGAAATAGATTCGTTCAAAAAGGGCTCTAAAAGATGTTGATCGTAAATGAGAAGATTGGTTACGAAGAAAGACAAAAACGGATTCGTATTCACATACATGAAAATTATATAGGAAGAAGAATAATCTTTGATTTCTTTCTGAAAAATAAGGACGGACTTGCTTTGAAGGAATACAACTATTCCAATTATGAAACTCGTGGAGAAAGAATCTTAATAAATGCAAAGATGAAGCATCTTTTAGCCAGTAGCGAAGAGCTTGCACCACGATTTCGAGATGGATTGGGTAAGGTATTAGTATATCTAACACATAATTTAAATGTGTTAGTTGGTCCTCTAAAAAAGAAAAAATTGAATGAATTGATCGTAAATGAGCGGATTTGACTATTTCTTTCCCTTTGTTTTGGCGCTTTTCTAAAAAAGAAAGGAATCGGAGCGAAAATGGAATTTCCATAATGACCGAAAATCCCTCCGATATCATTTGAAATTCAAAATTCTTATTGCGCCCCCAAAGTGGATTTTGTTTAGAATCATTTAGAGAAAGAATCCAAAAATTTGGTTCATACATTCGAGTAATTAACCGTTTCACAATGAGTAAGCTGAATTTCTTGTCATAACCTGAATTTTTCAACAAAATCCATCTTGTTAAACCATGATCATGAGCAAACGAATAAATATACTCCTGAAAGATAAGTGGATATAAGAAGTCGTGTTGTTGAAATCTATCGAGCTTTAAAGAGCTTTGAAAGTCCTCCATTTTCATTCTATTTGAACCAAAGGTAGAGGATTTTGGGCGTTATCAAATGATACAGAGTGCGATACAGTCAAAACAAGGTATTTTTCTAGTAAAAAAAGAAGAGATACCTCGGATCCAAGGAAACTTATCATCGGATTCTCAATCCTCTCGTTTTCCATTTTATTGAAGTCGTTTATAGTCGTTCTAGGATAGAACGATGTTTCGAAATCCTTTATTTTTGCAACCCAATCGCTCTTTTGATTTTGGAAATTGTATTATCAATATACTCTTTCTTATACACATACACATCCCCATTATGGAATGAAGAATAGAATAGTTAGGATTTATTAAAAAATAAAGAATCCGCTTCTGGGATAAGCCCTTACCCGTATTCAGGCACTAATATATTTTTAACATCTAATTAGATCCGGTAATCATTCAAATGAAGAATGGGAGCTCGTTGCTTTTTCGTTCCTTATAATTTCATGCAATTAATTGAAGCCAGAGGGCTCTATCCATTTATTCATTCGACCCAACTTGAAATTGAATACAGTTGCCTATTTTCCAATAAGGGAAACAAAGTTTTGTCCCGATCGGGAAAGAAGAAAATATTCTCAGAACTCTTGGTTGCTACGACATGCTATTTTTTCCATTCATTCCCTATTAGGATCAGTCGTGGTCTTCCAAACTTTACTGATGGTATTGATGAATCCATCGCTTCACCCATATGTGTAAAAGATCCGAGTCGCACTTAAAAGCCGAGTACTCTACCGTTGAGTTAGCAACCCGCATAGAAGAAAAAAGTGTGGAGATATAATCAGAATGAAAAAATGATTAGATAAGAAAATCAAAGCAAAAAAACCATTATTCGAATCGATTCGGAACAGAAAACGCAAGAACTCAAATGAAAATAGAACAATGTTCCGATAACAGAAAAACCAGAAATAAATCCCAGAATTGATAGATCCTTCCTTATATCATTGTTATTCCCGTTTTCAAGCAAAAATGCGTATATCAAAGCGCATCCAATGAACCCGTTTTTGGATTGGGCCGGAACTAAAGAGATCCCTTTATCACGATGCATTATATTTGTTCAATGCGTTGTTGTCAATATAAAGGTTCAACAAAGGAATACTTTGGACAAAGATAAGAAATTCGGGGTTAAAATATGCAAAAAAATAAGGACTTGAGTTACATAGAGACAAAAGTTTTTCTGTAGGAGTAAGAAAAAAAGTCTAAAAAAATCTCGGATTTATTCAAGCAAAAATAGAAAGGGGGGATCAAATCCCCCCCCCCTAAATTTTGTAGAAGCCCAACTCTACAAAAATGTCCTACGTTTCTCACAAATGTCTCTAATCAAAATTGTATCCCCAAATATCCTACCTGAGATAAATCAGAGATTTATCTAAAAAAAAAAAATAGAAAGGGGGTATCAAACCCCCCTCCCTAAAATTGTCAACATCTAAGACTCTTTATTTTTCTGAAACTCAAAACCCCCGACTTCGCTAAAATGTCCCGAACAGTTGCCGTGGGTTGAGCACCCCTTTCAAGAAAAGCTATAATTGCAGCAATGTTTAAATCCGTTTCTTTTTTTATCGGATCATAAAAACCCACTTTCTGAAGCTCTTTGCCATCTCTTCGCGCGCGAACGTCTGTTGCAACGATTCGATAAGTCGCGCGGTTTGTTCTACCACATCGTTTTAAACGAAGCTTAACCACAACATTCCTCTAATTTGGAATCCAACCGATTCAAGTCAAGAATCATGACTAATCAATCGGCAATGGGCATTTCCTCAACCGGAGAATTCGCGCTTGCGGTCTTTCAAGAGCGCTAGCGCCCCGTGAAAAAATCCCAGTTCGCGCGCATGGATGTGCTCCTCCTTCTGTGGGTTTTTGGTTGCTTCTTTTATTAGAAGAGATTGTACCTCATCGTGTACGAGCTTCCACGCCCTTCTGGTTTTAGGTAGTCGGTCAATCGTTTGATCCATCCAGTGTGCTCCTTCGACTTTGGCCGTGCGGAATATTTCGGAAAAAATCTTAGAGTGACCTCCTTTATAACCATAGGCGGAGCCGTAAGTATGTCCCTCATATTTATGACAATAGTGTTTCAAAAGATGGCCTTCTTCGTGATGCGGGTATTTTAGTATCTCTTTTTTTCTTTCAGAAAATCTTTCAGAAAAAGGGCAGAGATTCCGATTTTTCCGGGTAGAAAGAAATTTTTTAAGAACCTTGTCGAGTTTTCTAAAAAGATTTTCTTGTTCTACTTCGGGCAATCGTTTACCATTTATACGTGCTCCCTTAGGAAGGCAATTTGCCTCACAGTTATTGTTATTACAATACGGGTTCTTTTGCTCTACTGAGCCCAATACTGGGCCATTTATACTTGCTCTTTTCTGAACGGGGTTTGCGGGGGAGTCGGTTTTATATTTACAAGAGTCTTTTGCCGGAAAGTGCTTGGGGCAATTATAAGCGCAATGATTGAAATTCATTGGCCCCTCGGCATGTTCATAACTTTCCGGTCGTCGTACTTCGCCATCTTCTTTTTCAGGAATCGGAACGAG